AGTCTATAAACAAAGAATCGTCGAGATCAAATTGAAGAACTAAATTCAGTGTAATATTTTTTTTCAGAAAAGTTTTAAATTACTGAAAAAACTCGTTCAAATGGGGTTCGTTATTTTAGTTTAGAGGTTCTTAGTGACTTTCATGGATTTTATGTTCTCCTAGAATTGAACGCTTGTAACTAGAAACTTCTACCTTCAACCAAGAATTTATCAAGAGAAAGGACGCAAAAAAATGCCTTTTATCAATAAACATAAAAGAAATAGAAAAAAATACCTTTTTGATCACTCCAAATTGACACATTTTCAGAGGGAAAATCCTCACTAAGGGTTGAGTTGACAAGAGGAAATATCTGGTGAATCTTTAAAGTAATTCCTATAAGTACGAAAGTTATTGCAAAGGATTTTAAAGATTTAATCTATTAGTTTTTTATTCAACCCTTTAATTAAAATAACTTTTAACTAAAGGTCTTATCCCCACTCTTCTAAAAAAAGAGAAATTTTTTATTAATCTAACTTGGACAAATAGGTCGATGGGGAAATAAACCTCCCCATCTTGGAAATGAGAAAAAGAAAGGTAAACCTTTTACAAAGATTTGTCAACAAAATTTTTATTTTTTGGTCAATAAAAAAGTATTAGGATTTTTAGAATAATTCAGTAACCAAAAAATTCTTATTTTTAAAACTAAAAGAATGAACTTAATTTCATTTCATATTGATTACATCAACTCAAGAGATGATGAAATTTTTCTATTTTTTTTATAGAAAATTGAAAATGGGTCGATTTTTGAGTGTATTCCGATTATTCCAAACTTTTATTACTTATTTATTTGTTTGCTGTACAAAAAAACTTTTTGAATTCCCAGTAGAAAGAGATTTTCCTAAGGAAAAAGCTTTTAAGGCTGTCCAATATCCCTTCTTTTTCCAAATATTTTTACGAATACGCTTTTTTGATGTAGAAGTACGCTTTTTTGGAACTGCCATTTAAAGGGGATTACTTATCGTTCTAACTGGATGTGAAAGACATCTATTGTTCAAAACCAATCATTTAGTCTATTTATTATCGAAATAATATTCTCTTCAGAAAAAGAAATTTCGATAGGGTAAAGATATGTGAAAATTGAATCAATAAAATTGTATTAGTATTAAATACTCAAATAAAAATAGAAAAAAGACGAAGATTTTGTTATTCTTTTTTTTTCAAACTTTTCTATTCCTTAAAATATCCGTAAAAAAATTTCTTTTGATTGTTATCTTTTTTTGCGATTCTTTCTCATTCAAGTCTATACCTGTTTGTATCTATAGAACTCGCTGTGCCATAAAAATCGAATTAGTTAAGTAAGCTTAAACTTAATATAATAAAAAAGAATCGAAAAACTTTTACATTTTTATTTCTGTCTATTTTCGTCATTCTAAGGCGAATTTCCATATAATTATAATAAAATACCCCACCAAAAGATTTAAGATAAGAATAAAAACTTTGCTTTTGCTTAATGAAAGAAAAAATTTCATCTCCTTTTCTATTAATTATATAACTGATCAAACTCGGGTACTTCTTCCCTTTCATATAATTTTATATAATTTGAACAATTATAACTTCTTGATTTGAATATTTTAAGGATTTAGCAAAAATTCAGACGAATAAGTAAAGTAAAAAAACAAAAGATTCTAAAATTCTATTTAAGTTAGTTTAACTTAAAGTCCATATCTTGACTTTTATTGATCCCTTTCAAAGAGGTAAGATCCGGTGAATCGGAAACAATTAATTAATAAATTAAGAATTAAAAAATGTTTTTATGCAACAGACATATCAATACGGGTGGATCATCCCTTTCATTCCACTTCCAATTCCTATATTTATAGGGGTCGGACTTCTTCTTTTTCCGACGGCAACAAAAAATCTTCGTCGTATGTGGTCTTTTCAGAGTGTTTTATTGTTAACTATAGTCATGATTTTTTCAATCAATCTGTCTATTCAGCAAATAAATAGCAATTCGATCTATCAATATGTATGGTCTTGGATCATTAATAATGATTTTTCTTTAGAATTCGGCTATTTGATCGATCCGCTTACTTCTATTATGTCAATATTAATAACTACCGTTGGAATTATGGTTCTTATCTATAGTGATAATTATATGGCTCATGATCAAGCATATTTGAGATTTTTTGCTTATATGGGTTTTTTCAGTACTTCCATGTTAGGATTAGTTACTAGTTCGAATTTGATACAAATTTATATTTTTTGGGAATTGGTTGGAATGTGTTCTTATTTATTAATAGGGTTTTGGTTTACACGACCTCTTGCTGCAAATGCTTGCCAAAAAGCTTTTGTGACTAATCGTATAGGGGATTTTGGCTTATTATTAGGAATTTTAGGTTTTTACTGGATAACGGGTAGTTTTGAATTTCGTGATTTATTCGAAATATTCAATAACTTGATTTATGATAATGAAGTCAATTCTTTGTTTGTTACTTTGTGTGCTGGTCTAGTATTTGCCGG